TGATCCAATAGCGTTCCGTTAGATAGGAACAGATTTGATAAATATTGATAACTCTCGGATAGAGTATTAGAACGGAAAGACCCATTATATAATGAACTATTGGTTCTACTTTGGCGATGAATCAACAATTCGAAGTGATTTTCTTTCGTATTCTTGGTGAACCAGCGTTTATATAGAGATACGGGAATATTTGTTTGGTAAATAAGAAACCCCTTTGACATCTCTTCATCTGCAAAGAATTCTCGACGTGAAAACGAAAACACAGAGACAAAGGGCTGATCTTTGAATAGGAAAAAGAATGGATCCCCAGGGTCCCAAATGAATTGATTTATTCGAAAAAAGCTTTGTTCTTTGGAAGATCTATCTCGTGTCTGGTACTGCATGGTTCCACTCTGCAAGAACTCCGAATCATTCTCTCGAAGCTCATCCTCTTTATGATAAATGATCCACTTGCCCCTAAATGACCTGGCTAAATAGGGAAATCCCAATTCATTGGGCCTTTCGATACAATCAAATAGATTGCCACAAGGGCGCCATATTCTAGGAGCCCAAACTATGTGATTTAATAAATCCTCCTCTATCTGTTGCGAGGCGACGGCTCCTTCTCTTTCTTCAAACTCCGATTCGTGTTTTTCATATAGAAATCTATGATCAACGAGAGAAAAAGATGCATTTTGCATCATATCTAACGAATTCCTTGGTTCGGACCGAGTCACTCGATTATTAGCAAACTGACTGCAATCTTTTTCTGTCCGTGAAGATCCCACCAGAGCACCTTCCACTTCTAATAGGCCATGAACTAGATCAAAATCATTCTCAACGAATCCATAAGAAGTGATCCCATTTTTTTCATCGGGTCCGAGTGAAGACCAAAGATCTTGAGTGGCCGATCCGGCGGAACAACTCAAAAAATAAAGAAGTATCGTTAATTTCTTCATGCTCGTTCCAAGTTCGAAGTACCATTTGTACAAATAAGAATCCCTTTCCTTACATGGTTTCTTCTTCATATAGATATATATAGGATCTATGGAGCAATTACTTAGAAATACATTTTGTGCAACAGCCCTTCCTATCTGATAGAAAAATATACCATGATCCTGAACCAATCTTAACTGGGATCGAAAATCCCAAGTTTGTTTATGAAGAGCTGATCTAATTGTATTAGTTTCTATAATGGATTTATTCTGTGTAATACTAATAGATAGGGCCTCATCGATAAGTGCTACAAGATCTCGTGCATTGGAATCCGCGGTTATGGACCTGAATCCGTTAGTATGGAACATTTTCTTTTCCAAGTGAAATCCCCTAGTATATGAAAGAATGAAAAAGTGTTTTCGTTGTTGTGGAATAAGAAGCCTTCGTATCTTAATGCATGTATTTAATTTATTCGGAGCTATTAAAGCGGGATCCACTTTTTGGGGAATATGAGTCGAAGCAATAACAAGAATATTTCTAGTGGAACATCTTTCACAATCCCTGGAGAGATAGTTCACTAATAGACCGAGGGAGAGATAATTTGACTCATTCACATACAGATCATGAATGTTTGGAATCCATATTATGCAAGGAGACATTGCTTTTGCTAATTCGAATTGAGAGATGATATCAAATAGGTCTATTTTCGGCGTCATATACATAGTTAGCAGCTCTGTATCAAAGTCATCATCAATATGGATATCGTCACTATCATTAATATGGATATCGTCACTATCATCAATATGGATATCGTTACTATCATCTTTAGCCTTGTCATTCAGGAACTTGTTCGGAAATACCATAATGAAAGGAACGTAGGAGTTTGTCGCTAGGTATTTGACCAAATAGGATCGTCCAGTTCCTATAGAACCTATCACTAAAATACCCCTAGAAGGGGATAGGGCTAAGCGGAGCGAGAAGGGTTTTCCATGAGATGGGAAATGAAAACTAGTAGCCCCGCACGAGGTTTGTGAATAAGTGATTGTCTGATAATGAGCAAGGAATATCCGTCTTTCCGCTAAACAGGATCTATTGAACTCATAATTCATTAGATACTTTTTATGAATGTCAACTAAGTATCGTAAGTAAATTGATCCTGGTTGTTCAATCATTTGATAACCAGAGTCATTCTTTGATAAATGATCACGATGAGTCAGACTCAATAGAATTTTAGCAATTCTTTTTTCTCTCGTTAGGGTGGAGAACTGAACCAAGAATTCTCTTTCTGCATCATCAATCCAATCACTGTTCGCGACCCAGGATTCCATTTTATCATCAATCCAATCATCGTTCACGTTTTTTCTTTTTCTTAGCAATGAAGAGATCTCTTTACTTGTACGACTTAGATGTCTCCTATTTCTCGAAAAAGTGATTCGATTGATGGGATTTGGTACGATACTTAAGAGATCGACGATATCGATGATATTGATATTCCAATATTTCTTCTTAGAACTAGAACCTATTGATTTGACCTCATAAGCGGGACCCTCGTCCAATAGCATGTTGCCGCCAAAAGCAAAACCCC